AAGAAGATTGTTTACGAAGAAACAACAAGAAAAATTCATATTCTGATACATAAGAATTATATAGGAATCGAAATAGTCTTTTATTTTCTTTTTTCAAAAGAAAAATAGATTTCATTGACGTAATAAGACTATTCCAATTCGAATAATAGTTGAGAAAGAATCGCAATAAATGCAAAGACGGAACATCTTGAATCCGGTATTCAACGAGTTGAACCAGGATTTCTAAATGGATAGGATAGGGTATTTCTATATGCGATAGATAATGTAAATGCAAAAATTTGTCTTCTAAAAAGGGAAATATTGAATGAATAGATTGTAAATTTTGAAACGTTGGTATTTCTTTTTCTTCCGGACAAGATAGTTGCCCTAGCGAAAGTGGGATTTCTACAACGATCGCAAACCCCTCAGATAGAATCTGAGAATAAAACTTAGAATAAAAATAATTGCTGTGATCCAACAATCGATCCTGGTTAGGATGATTAACCGAATTAATCCAAAAATTCTGCTGATACATTCGAATAATTAAACGTTTCACAAGTAGTGAACTAAATTTCTTATTATTACAACCAAAAATCTCCACAGGTTCGGAACCATTTAATCCATAATCATGGGCAAATGCATAAATATATTCCTGAAAGAGAAGTGGGTAGACGAAGTATTGTTGACGAGATTTCCGTTTTTCTGAATACCCTTCGAATTTTTCCATTTGTATTTCTACTTTGGATTTTCTCTTTGAATCAGAGAAAAAAAGCATTTCTCGGTTTATCAAATTATGATACATAGTGCAATATGGTCAGAACAAGGTGTTGCATAATATAAACCCTGGAAAGAAAGGGAGTCTAATCCATAGATCTTTTTTCGCTCCTTTTCTATCTAATTAGTTTATGTTTGTTCTAATTACAAAACAAACAAGAACTAATCCTTTATTTTTGCTGGCCAATCGCTCTTTTGACTTTGGAATACAGTCTCTTTATCAATATACTGTTTCTTTTACACATTCAATTCATAACATCCCTTTTCAATCGAAAATCAAAAATAATTAGGATTTCTAAAAAAAAGTAAAGGGTCCACTCATAGCAAAACCTAACCTTTTCCCGCATCAGGCACTAATCCATTTTTAACGTCTAATTAGATTGGGGAATCCTTCCAATTAAGAAGTTAAGCTCGTTGCTTTTTATTTTACCAGAATTAGAGACAGTCTCTATCCATTTATTCACTAGACCCAGAAAATCAGAATTTATTTATTAAAAAAAAAAAGAAATTAATTTTATTACGACATGCTATTTTTTCCATTCATTACCTTTGAGGATCAGTCGTGGTCTTCTAGACTCTACCAAGAGTCTGGACGAATTTGTTGCTTCATCCAAATGTGTAAAAGATCATAGTCGCACTTAAAAGCCGAGTACTCTACCATTGAGTTAGCAACCCGGATAAAATAGGATCTCTTAGATACAATCGAAATCCTAAAATCGATGGAATTACACCGGACACTCCTGTTAAAACATTGAATTAGCAAGACATCAAAAGAAAGATTTATCACCCATTAACAACACTCAAATACCAAAATGAACAGATGCGGTTAAATTTCACTAAGGGTAAAAAAGGGGGCCCAATTACAATGGCAAAATTGTCATTTTTTTGGCAATTTTGATTTAAAGAAATCAAAAAATCTTGTATGCTTGTATGAGAGTATATGCAAGGGGGGCAACCCTATCATTTGAGCCAAGTTGTAGACCGAAATACCTAATATGGAGTGACGATAAAGAGACCCATCTATCTACAAATTCTAGATGTTCAATAGACCTTTGTCAATGGAAATACAATGCAATTAGATACAAAAAGGAAATAAAATAAGGACTTTTGTTGGATTGGCACAACATAAATGCAGCAAAAAAAATAGGACTAAGAAACAGGCAAATTGTGTCTAAATAATTAAGGGGTACTAGCGACCCTCTCCTACTTTTTTATTCATTTAATTCTTCAATTAACTCAAAGTTATTTCTTTATCTTTAAAGAATTCTGCCTTCCTTAAAATATCATAAACTGTTCTTGTAGGTTGAGCCCCCTTTTCAAGAAAATATAGAATAGCTGGAACATTTAAACAAGTTTGATTCTTTATCGGATCATAAAAACCCACTTTTCGAAGATCTCTTCCTTCTCTTCGAGATCGAACATCAATTGCAACGATTCGATAGATAGCTTATTGGGATAGATGTAGATAAACAACCCCCCCCTAGAAACGTATAGGAGGTTTTCTCCTCATACGGCTCGAGAAAATGATTCGAATTTCTGTCTATAATACAAGTAGATACAAATTGGATTATGACTTGCATTAATTCCCTTAAAGAAAAGAAAAAAATTTCATTTATACTCATGACTCAAGTTGGCTAATTTTTACTGACGGACTTCAAAAGAAAAACCCTTCGAAATTTTTTGAGTCGTCTCTAAACTCTTTTCTTTATCTCATCTCGAACAAATTGACTTTTATTCCTTATTCTGATCTAATTCTATTGTTGAGACGGTTGAAAATCGTGTTTACTTGTTCCGGAATCCTTTATCTTTGATTTGCAAAATCCTTGGGTTTAGACATTACTTAGGGAACTCCTATTCTTTTTTCTTTCAAAAGAGTAGCAACATACCCTTTCTTTTTTCTTATTTCCTTCGATAAAGCATTTCACTCTTCTATAGAAATCAAATATGAACCATGGATTCAGATAAACTTTTAATCGAAAAAGTTTTTCCAATCTTCAAAAATTGGACTTTTTTTTTATTTTAACCTTTTGATTTCTATATTAAGGATAGACTGACAAAGTTGACCAAATTTATTAGTTTTCACTAACCCTAGATTCTTTCCCTTGATAAAAAAGAAATTTTGTCCTCTCGAGCTCCATCGTGTACTATTTACTTACATTACAAACAACCCAGCGCAAATTAGGTTCGGGACGAATAGAACAGACTATGTCGAGCCAAGAGCATTTTCATTACTATGGAAAATGATGGATAGCAAAATCCACAATCAATCATGTCCTTCAAGTCGCACGTTGCTTTCTACCACATCGTTTTAAACGAAGTTTTACCATAACATTCCTCTAATTTCATTGCAAAATGGTATCGAGAATTGATCCAATATGGATGGAATCATGAATAGTCATTGCTTTTGTATACTAATTCAAACTATCTATGGAGAAATATGGATAAAAGAAACTAAGTATTTTTCGGGGAACACTCTGCAAAGATCCAATTTATTTAAACCCATATTCTATCATATGAATGAAACATAGTTCCAAAAAGAGGAATAAAATAGTTTGCTTAAAATTTTTTTATTATTGAATTTCCATTCTCAACAAAGAACTCAAGATGATCAATTCTGAAATGACAAGGATCAACTCTTCCCCAACAAATAAACTATCAACCTCCAAAAAAGTTGAATTAATTAAATTAATTAATATATTTTTATGTAACAAAAACAATTAACTATTAACCAAATAAGCCAATGAATAACCAAATAAGCTATGCCAATGAAAAGATTGGTAGTTTTTGGGTAGTTATAAAATTCTCATACTTCTTCGACTCGAATAACAAAAGAAAGAATTTTTTTTGTTTTTTTGTAAAGTAAAATTAAGGTCTTTGCTTTTACTTAATAGCATTCTTTCTTTTACCTAAAAGAAAGAACTCAAAATCAAAAATAAGAAAAGTAAAGTACGATTTTTTTGAATCCATTCTATCCAACGAACAGTTCTTACATTAACCTTACCAAAATGAAAATGGATCATTCTGGATATTTAAAGAATCACAGATCGAGATCGTTTTGGCTTAACCAAAGAAGGATCCCTCTTTTTTACTAATAATACAACAAAAATCTATCTCTATCATAAAGGGATGGGTCTCATTTTATATACAGTGTTTTACCTCATTAATAATTTTTTTTTTCAATCAATTCGAAAGTCGAGTAGACAGAATATATGAATTTCTCTCTAATCCTCGCATTCCATTGATTTATAAATGGATATTTGCAAATCGGATAATACCTAAAATAGAAAAATAGCGTCCCTATCCGTAGAATGGAAACCCTTTTCTTTTTTCTCCCGCCGACCTTGGTCAAAAGTTTTAAGGCCTGTGCTGAAACAAAAAACATCCTACTCTTTAATCTGGCCATGAAACATAGAATTAGGATACCCCCCTTTTTTTTTACTTACTTTAGTTCTTTAGTTTGGTGAAAATAAATAAGGGGATACTTCGTTTCTTTCATATTGGGTGTCAAATGTATCCTGTAAGAATTCCCACTTCATAGATACGGAGCATAAAGTTTATCTAAGAAGTTCCAATTTCTAAACACATATTCAAAACACATATTGAGTAATGAGTAGTAGGGGCATATCCTGAATGTGCCTGATAGACAAAAATTTTTCAGGAAAATAAAATAAAGATATTAAATTTGACTGGACTTGACACTTTAGTTTTAGTTTTCTGAGAAAGAAAATGAATGCTTAGAAATGCATCTAATCTACGAGTTCATTAAGAGATAATTATTCTCCTTAATAAACTTTTGTGTCGCGCAGGGCACAATACGATTCTATCTTTCGCTTCATCAGAAAAAATCTGGGACGGAAGGATTCGAACCTCCGAGTAACGGGACCAAAACCCGCTGCCTTACCACTTGGCCACGCCCCATTTCATTTCGTTTTATGCGACACTAATAAACATTATTATTTTTATATAAAATTCGTCAATCCCACTTCAATTACCTAAAAAAGGAGACATATTTTCTTGCTAGGATTCTAGACATGCGGATAATATAGAATCCAAAAAATGCATTGATCATTACATGGAATTCTATTAAGATATTATATGAAAGTCGAATTTCTTCCATTCTCATTTGAGAATGCGAATACAAGGAGGTATTTTGCGTTTTGGAAAGTCCGAAGAAAAAAGGATTTTGAATCCACCTTTTCTTTTGCTTTTTCCCTTAGAAAAATAACTCAATCAAAATTCAATTATCTACTCTACAAGAACGAAATGCTTGTTATGCCTAATATACTTAGTTTAACCTGTATCTGTTTTAATTCTGTTCTTTATCCGACTAGCTTTTTCTTCGCCAAATTACCCGAAGCTTATGCCATTTTCAACCCAATCGTGGATGTTATGCCTGTCATACCTGTACTCTTTTTTCTATTAGCGTTTGTTTGGCAAGCAGCTGTAAGTTTTCGATGAAATCTTTACTATTCTGTCTGCCAAATTGAATGATGTATTGATTCCAAAAAAATTCAAAAAATGGATAAGAGCTGAGAAGTCTTATATTATGAACTTTCGATTCTAAAATTCAAATTCTTTTCCATTGAATGTATAGCTGCAGCAATAAATTTGGATCAGCCTTTCTATCCCCTGCGCCTACGTTGAGCAGGTACCTTTAGGTACCCACACAACACCTAAACTAATTTTTGATATTGATAAGATTGCTTATTATAAAGCAATTCTTCTAATTTTTTTTAGAATTGATTTTTGCATTTTTAGGTGTCAAAATAAACAAAACCCATCCTAGTGGATCTGTGTGGTAAGAAAAAATGGGTAATCTATTCCTTAACAAAAAAATCTTGGAGATTATGTAATGCTTACTCTCAAACTTTTTGTTTATACAGTAGTGATATTCTTTGTTTCCCTCTTTATCTTTGGATTCTTATCTAATGACCCAGGACGTAATCCTGGGCGTGAGGAGTAAAAATCCAAAATTTTTTGGAATTTTTTCTTACAAATTGGATTTATTTCGTACATTTATCTATGAGAAAATCCGGGGGTCAGAATTCCTTACAATTTGAAAGTCCCAAATGATCCGAGGGGGCGGAAAGAGAGGGATTCGAACCCTCGGTACAAAAAATTGTACAACGGATTAGCAATCCGCCGCTTTAGTCCACTCAGCCATCTCTCCCCGTTCCAAATCAAAAGGTTTTCGTGATATGACAGAGGCAAGAAATAACGATAGTGTATAAAAATTATATTGCCAATTCCATTTTAATTATATTCTTTTTTCTTAATATTAATAAAAAAAAGAAGAAAATTCTTGTTTTTTCTTTCCAAAATTCGATATAGGCTGAGAAACAATCAGATAAATTTTCTCTTCAGCGGGCAATTCCATATAGGATTTGTTAGAATAAAACAAGCAGGTTATAATTTTTTTTTTATTATTTATCCACAAAAAAGGTTCTTATCAAACCCATAATAAAATTGGAAAGAAAGATAAAGTAAGTAGACCTGACCCCTTGAATGATGCCTCTATCCGCTATTCTGATATATAAATTCGATGTGGATGAGATTGGTGTATAAGCGAATTTTTTGTATTTCCTTAGACTTAGATCGCGCAAGGCAAGAATTTTTCGCTATTTATGATTTCATATTCTTGTTACTAGACGTTCTATAGGAATAAGAAGAAATCGCAACTCTTTTCCGTTACATATAAAAAGGGTTTCAAAAGTGCATTTTTCTTTTCAATATCGTTCTTTTTTTTTTCCGAATCCTATTTTTGTTCTTCCACCCATGCAATAGAGAGCGAATGAGAAAAGAGGGGTTATGTTTCTCTTAAAAGATAGGCTTTGAATTGAAATAGGAACCATGGAATAATGCTGAATTCAAATGTTTATTTCTTTATTTCTTGTTTTATTCCTATAGTATAAGAAAATTTAATTGAATGAAATTCGTGGATTTACCACGACCTTGGTTGTGACCCCATAGATAAAAATGCTAAATTTCTATCTTCGAGACCTTTGAAAAAGGGCATTGAACGAGAAAGAAGTCGTCCACAGATAATCAAACTATCGTATGCCCTGGAAGTAATATGAGATGCTCGGAAATGGTTGAAGTAATTGAATAGGAGGATCACTATGACTATAGCCCTTGGTAGAGTTACTAAAGAAGAAAAGGATCTATTTGATATTATGGACGACTGGTTACGAAGGGACCGTTTTGTTTTTGTAGGATGGTCCGGCCTATTGCTCTTTCCTTGTGCTTATTTTGCTTTAGGGGGTTGGTTTACAGGGACTACTTTTGTAACTTCTTGGTATACCCATGGATTGGCTAGTTCCTATTTGGAAGGTTGCAATTTCTTAACCGCGGCGGTTTCCACCCCTGCCAATAGTTTAGCACACTCTTTGTTGCTACTTTGGGGCCCGGAAGCACAGGGGGATTTTACTCGTTGGTGTCAATTAGGGGGTCTGTGGACTTTTGTCGCTCTCCATGGGGCTTTTGCACTAATAGGTTTCATGTTACGTCAATTTGAACTTGCTCGGTCTGTTCAATTGCGGCCTTATAATGCAATTTCATTCTCTGGTCCAATCGCTGTTTTTGTTTCCGTATTCCTTATTTATCCACTGGGACAATCTGGTTGGTTCTTTGCGCCGAGTTTTGGCGTAGCAGCTATATTTCGATTCATCCTTTTCTTCCAAGGATTTCATAATTGGACGTTGAACCCATTTCATATGATGGGAGTTGCCGGAGTATTAGGCGCAGCTC